GTAGTTCAGAAAGAATCGAACTTTTGATTGATCCTGGTACTTGGAATCCTATGGACGAAGACATGGTATCTCTGGATCCCATTGGATTTCATTCGGAGGAGGAGCCTTATAAAGATCGTATTGATTCTTATCAAAGAAAGACGGGATTAACCGAGGCTGTTCAAACAGGCGTAGGTCAACTAAGTGGTATTCCTGTAGCAATTGGGGTTATGGATTTTCAGTTTATGGGAGGTAGTATGGGATCCGTAGTTGGGGAGAAAATCACCCGTTTGGTTGAGTACGCTACCAATCAATTTCTACCTCTTATTATAGTATGTGCTTCGGGGGGGGCGCGGATGCAAGAAGGAAGTTTGAGCTTGATGCAAATGGCTAAAATATCGTCTGCCTTATATGATTATCAATCAAATAAAAAGTTATTTTATGTACCAATTCTTACATCTCCTACTACTGGTGGGGTAACAGCTAGTTTTGGTATGTTGGGAGATATCATTATTGCCGAACCCAATTCCTACATTGCATTTGCGGGTAAAAGAGTCATTGAACAAACATTGAATAAAACAGTACCCGAAGGTTCACAAGCGGCTGAATATTTATTTCAGAAGGGCTTATTCGACTTAATCGTACCGCGTAATCTTTTAAAAATAGTTCTTAGTGAATTATTTAAGCTTCACGCCTTCTTTCCTTTGAATTAAAATTCAATCAAGTAGAGTGCACTTATTTGATTTGTAGTAAACAAGTAATTAGCTTATCAAAATCAAAGTAAATAAGAATGTAGTTTTTGGGGGTGACCTAAGATCTAATTGTAGAAAGAATCGAAAGTTGTGGATAACTCTTTTTTTTTACCCAGTTTCCCCATTACTAATTAATAAGTACCTAGCAATTTAATAAGTACCTAGCAATTGAACAAGATAAAAAAGGGTGAGTTGTCCCTTTCGGGAAATTCAGTAAAAAAACGAATTTTGTCTTACGTATATAATCCAACTCAAATATGGATAAGGATAGATATATCGTTTTTTATCTTTCTTCATCTCCTAACAAGAAAATTCAAATATGTAAATGAGTCAATGAGTCATATCATAAAAGATAGTGTAATAAAGCATCAATTTTCACCTTTCGCTAATTTGTAATAAACTCTTTCTTTATTAAATTAGAAGACAAGAACAAGACACAAAGAAACGAAGAAAAATAATAAAGTTGATTGTCATAGGTATCTTTCATATAGAAAGACAAATAAGTCCATTTATTTAGTTCTACATTCCTTGGACTTATTCTATATCTCCACTATTTAGATATTTATCTACTAATAATTTTCAAATGGAATTAATTAGTATTATTGGATTAATTGATAATAACTACTACGAACTAAAAATTCAGAATAATTACAATTCTGAATTATAAATAATAAATATTCAAAAAAAAAAAGAAATAACAGGTGCAAATAGTCAATCGAGGTACCCCATTTTATGACAACTTTTAATTTTCCCTCTATTTTGGTGCCTTTAGTAGGCCTAGTATTTCCGGCAATCGCAATGGCTTCTTTATTTCTTCATGTTCAAAAAAACAAGATTGTTTAGATCTGAGGGGACCTCATCTCAGCCGTTTTTTTTTTTGAAACTTAGACTTGTAACCTAACACAGATATTTATTTTTGGAAATGAAATATTGTATAACATGTGATTTCCGCCTAAACAAAAGCTCTTATGCCTGCAGAAAATGATCTATAGGTAAATGAATTCTAACTAGTTTCAAATAGATCAGTATCACTGGATGCCTAAATGTGTAAAGTTGGTGGATCTATATGTATATCAATATATATATTGGGATCATATGAAGGGTATGTTATTATTATTTTAGATCGAACCAATTTGATGAATTCCTCCTTACTAAAGGTTTACCTCAAACTAGTACTAGTTCACATCAAACTAGTGCTAGTTGATGAGAATTCCTTTGGAACCAAAAAGGGAAAATTTGGGGTATTCTCCCAATTCCAATAAAATGAAATTAGATCAAGTATGAGTTGGCGATCAGAACATATATGGATAGAACTTATAACGGGATCTCGAAAATTAAGTAATTTTTGCTGGGCCCTTATCGTTTTTTTAGGTTCATTAGGATTCTTATTGGTTGGAACTTCTAGTTATCTTGGTAGAAATTTGATATCCTTTTTTCCGTCTCAGCAAATCATTTTTTTTCCACAAGGGATCGTGATGTCTTTCTACGGGATCGCGGGTCTCTTTATTAGTTCCTATTTGTGGTGCACAATTTCCTGGAATGTAGGTAGTGGTTATGATCGATTCGATAAAAAGGAAGGAATAGTGTGTATTTTTCGTTGGGGATTTCCTGGAAAAAACCGCCGCATCTTCCTCCGATTTCTTATAAAAGATATTCAATCCGTTAGAATAGAAGTAAAAGAGGGTATTTCTGCTCGCCGTGTCCTTTATATGGACATTAGAGGCCGGGGGTCTATTCCGTTGACCCGTACTGATGAGAATTTGACTCCA